TAACAAAAATGTTGATTTTTTTAACACTCTGATTTCATATCAGGATGTCTAAGGATAAAATAAAGAGTAAATAAATAAAATCATTTTTTTTTTGAAAGATTTCTTATTACTCGATTTGGAAATAACTAAAGGAGTATTAGTAATCCAGGCCGTTCTCACTAAAGTAAGTACCCACCCATGATTGATGCATGGAGAGAGCAATCAATCGAGATATATAGAGATATCAATATATCATTCCAACCTCTGTTCCAACACGGCGATTTGAATCTAAATAGAAATGGTTAAAATGCAATTATAGGAATATGTATACTTCTTTATTTCTCTGGGATTGTAGTTCAATTGGTCAGAGCACCGCCCTGTCAAGGCGGAAGCTGCGGGTTCGAGCCCCGTCAGTCCCGACGCGACGGAATCAAATCCAATACTTTTTTTTTCACATTTCTCATCAAACAAATGGGAGAGAGACGTATGGGGATTGTTACAATTATTGGTAGCATCATAGTTAGGATTCCAAAAGATGCCGATAATACACGTGGAATAGAATACCATTGTATTTACCGGGGGCGCATACACAAATGGAATTCATTTCTTGTACGATGCAAAATGAATTGAACATAATTCATTTGATAGAATACGTTTAAGATTCCAAATAGATCCTTTTCTTTTTCTGGTTACGAGTTTGTTTAACTTCAATTACTAGAATTACTAGTTTGAATTTGAAACAATCTATCTCTTCAAATTGAACACGTATCTTTTGAGATACGCGTCCCATTATTAATCCAAAGAAAGGTATATTAATTCATAAATAAAGACCACAACCCCTCTTCTATAAGAGGTGGGATGAATCATTTTTTTTTAGTTCAAAAATGGGAAGGGGTACTTTCACAAAAATAAAGAACAAACTCTAACCTAGTCCTAGTGAATTTAATGGACTATTTGATTTTTTTTGTACCTTATATTAGACTTGGACTTCTTTTTCTCATACTTATTAATATTAGATATTATTATATTCTTTTTTTTTTTTTCTTTTCCACAAAAAAGGGATCATTAAAAAAAAAGTACTGAACTTCTTTTTTCATTTTCTATTTGATTTCTATTCTTTGTTTGATTTTTTTTGTAACCAAGGGTGGTCAAATGCTACTGAAGCAAATAATTGTACAAGGAAGGCAATCGGTTATAGAAAAAACAAGAATGGAAAAGAGGCAGAAATCCAAATAATCAAAATAAAAAAAGACAAATAAGGGGATTGGATCAGGAATCCTATTTTGGATTCGGTATGGATAAAAGATGTTCCTATGTTATACTATTCAATTCTCGACGATGAATTGATTTGATAGCTCAGATATTGTTATTCATGATATTGATCCGATGATATTGAATCGGGGTGTAATCCATCCCGTTGAATTCACAGGCGAAAGATTTATCATCTCTATGGGATTAAATCCCGAGTTATTGACAAAAAAAAAAGAGATTAGAGATTATGGAAGTAAATATTCTAGCATTTATTGCTACTGCACTTTTTATTCTAGTTCCTACTGCGTTTTTACTTATAATATACGTAAAAACAGTCAGTCAACGTGATTAATTTGAAGCCAACTTGACTTGTTTTCTTAGTCAACGATTGAAGAAATAAAGGCTTTTCATCTCGCGTCTTAAATGAAATTGGCGGACTCTAATCAAAGGTATAGTATTCTAGGAGATCCGACAGCTAGTATGGCAGAAAGATTTCTTTCTGCCATACTAGCTATTCTTATTGTAATGTAACAAATTGTATTGTATAAAACTACAGGATTAATAGATATTAATCAATCTAGAATATCCATCTTCTTAATATGTATTTATATATGTACATAGCATCTCAATTCTATTTCTTTGCTTCATCTATTTCATTTATCTTGATTCCAATCAATCTGAAATAATCGGCAATTCTTACTATTACGGTTCTAATTTAAGTTATATTCAATAGGAATTCCGGCATTCATCGAAAGAATCAAATCAATGAGGAAATATGTGCGTATAAAAAAAAATGGCTGGATTTTCTTTGAGTATTCCGAAAAAGAAATTGATTGAAGAGTTAACGGTGGATCCGAGTGGTTCTCTGAGAATTGCTTCAGATTTTGAAAAGGAAGAGTCAAACCTACCATTTTAAACTCGTGATCCATGATATGAAATGAGTGAATAAAGCATAAAAAAAAAACTAAGAAAAAAGCGGTAAAGTAAAGAAAGTAAGTGGGCAATGTGTGACTTGCCCGAGGTACCATCCTATTATGCGCAGTCTCTCCATGAGCAACCGCAATGTATATCTTATTTCCCATAGCATAGAAGGTATGTATCTCCTTAACATAACTTTTCCTTCTCTTGGACCAGCAAAGAGAAAGAGGGAAACAAAAAAAAAAAAAAAAGAAAAAGAGGGAAACAAAAAAAAAAAAAAAAGAAAAACCATAAAAAGTAAAAAGATTTTGTAAAACGATCTAAAGAATCAATACGGTTTTCTTTTATTCCTCGGCTCAATTAGTAGTACCTCTAGAGCCCACTCCTTCCCCATACCACCAGTGAAAGGGAAAATGTAAAGACTACCATTAAAGCAGCCCAAGCAAGACTTACTATATCCATGTAAATTATGTCCCCTATCTCTATGAAGGAATTATTTCATTATTGTTCACTCACTAATAATAGTGGAATCACTGGCGCAGAGTCAAAAGGGTATTCTGACCCGAGCCCGTTGATGAAAGGATCCACAAAATTCGCTTATAACAAAGTTATTAGAAGGTCTTTCTTATTTTTCTAGCGGAATCTAAAAACGTTAAGCACAAGCAAAATGGGCAGTGACACCTTTGGAAGTATCAAGGGAATCCTCGCAAGTTGTAAGAATAAGATGGAGCACTAATAAGACCTATTGCTTCTTTTATTGTCCTCAATCTTACTTCCTTGTTGAAAGATATCAAAAGCTAGAATCAAGATGGATCATTATCTAGGACATATCGTTATTTCCCCTTGGATCGTATCCTTGCTGTCTAAGGATTGTCTCTGTGAAAGAATGGGGGGCCTTCTATTCCATTCTTGACTAGGGGTTTTGAAATCCATTTTGAAAAAATCAAAAGAAAGCTTTTTCTTTTGATTTTCGCATTTGAGCTCTATAAAAGCCGATTTTCCATCGAAGTAAAAGACTCCCACGAGTCCGTATAGAAAGTCTCTTCAGTTCTTTCCAAAACCACTAATTCGATTTTCTGTCGTACTATGCAATCTAATTAAAAACCCAGTACTTAAACACTCCGTTAGTAGTGCAAGGGAATCCGTAAATCTTTATATGCGAGCCCTTGCACTACTATAACTAGAATCTTTCCTTGAATCCAATCCTTCAATCCTAGAGGCAAGGATTTCAAGCACTTTAGCTTTAGAGAACCTAGCTTCCGTATGTTTCGAATCAAGCAAGTAGCAAGAATCTTTTTCTTCCATTTGTTTCCGCTCAGGAAAATTCGGGGAGTTCTCTCAGCAAAACCAAAAAAGAAGGGATTCCTAGTTTTTTGTTAATCAGGCGACACCCGGATTTGAACTGGGGAAAAAGGATTTGCAGTCCCCCGCCTTACCGCTCGGCCATGTCGCCAGAATGATACGAAATAGATGAAAATCTTCTTCCTTTGCTTGGGGTGCAGGGAATACTCAATTTCTTTTTTTATTGTACTTTCATCTTGACTCGCATTTGACTTCATCCCCGGTCCGAAAGACTTTCTTCGTTTTTTTGATTGGATCCATCCCTTTCTTCTGTTGGATTTATAGGATCTCAAAACAGAAATATATAAAAACTTTCCCTCTCTTTTATATTCTTTTATTTTTATTTTATCTATATATTATTGAAAAAAAAAATGTGGTTTTTCAGTCCCAATAACCTAAATTCAGGAGAAATTGGAACCATTAACTATTAAATGGGCTTGTAAATTCATGAACAATTCTCGGATTGGAATCAAAATTGTCTTTTCCTAGTCCTAATTAGATAAAATTCAAATTGATACATAACTAATCCGTATTAATTATTTTCAATAAAAAAAGAATTCCCAAATTCAATTATAAGACAAAATAGAAGTATATGTAAACCCCAGAACCTCGATTGTTCTACAAATATCTAATCGTGTATCTATATCTGATGCCCATAGATCGCGAATTATGAGCAAATTGTAGTGCTTCCATTTTTCATTGACTAGAAAATTCAAAATTGGATGTCCCAAAAGGAACTGTAATAAATGAGTAAAGATATGTATATAGATAACTATTTACACATGTTTACTAAATACAAGCCTTCTTACTATGCTATCTTATGCACTTCAATCGTATTCTACTCAAAAAGTATTCTAGTAAAACAAGAAAAATGGGTCGAAATTTCTTTCTTTTCTGCGAATCCTTTAGTGAACGCTAGAATCAAAAAATTAAGTGCTAAAAAAGCATCAAAAATAGAGCATAGAGCCTTGATTATTATTATGTATGTATTTATCCCATCGAACAGATCAAATCCTAACTCCATTTCTTTTTTTTGGTATCCAATCCGATTGGAATATCATAAAAATGATAGAAATTGAATCATTTCTTTTAGATTCTACACAAAATCCCATAAGTCTAAGTAGCATTTATGAATTCCTTGACATATCTGTTACAAATTCCAATTTGAATATCCAAGAAGTCCCTTTTTTACTCCGTTCAGATGCATTTGATACATTACATATGTGGATTTACTTACAAAATTTCATGTGATTCAGTAAACAGAATAGAAATTCCAGCATTGCTAGATCAATCCAGCTGATTTGATGAAGAATGGGTCAATAATGGAATTTTTTCGATAAATAGGAAATAAAAAATGCTCGGGGATGGAAATGGCGGAATGTCTACAATACCTGGTTTTAATCAGATACAATTTGAAGGATTTTGTAGATTCATTGATCAGGGCTTAACGGAAGAACTTTCTAAATTTCCAAAAATTGAAGATACAGATCAAGAAATTGAATTTCAATTAT